GATCCAATTGAAATAAAAAAAAATTATGCTTCGCGATTCCATAATCCCATTTTTTATTCAATTTCGAATTGACCCTTGGATATAAATCGTGAGAATGTATAGTCTTCCTCAAATATGCTATTGAGGGAAAAAGGATTCAACCTTTTCAATTTAAGAAATAAAGTTTTTTTGATCTTGATCGGAATATGAAAAAACCGAAAGATCCCTTAACTATTTAAGTTATTAATCAAACGAATCGCACTTTTACCACTAAACTATACCCGCTACATATCTCCATTATTATATTATATATGAATGAACCCTTTGTCGAACAAAGGAATTAGATACAATTAAGATAGCATCAGACTCATGAAAATTCTAGTGTTGGCACTTCGTCCCGCTGGAGGTACTTGAAAAAAATAGGCGAAGAATAGAAAGCAACTTATTTAAATAAAACTTGACTTGATCATACTTGATCCTAATTCATAATATAATGAAATATAATTTATATATATATATACAATATATAATCAAATTAAAAATATATATATATATAATTAAATATTTAAATATAATTATATATAATTTATTTATAATTAATATAATAAAATGAAATAAAAAGTCATCTTTTTCATTTGCTGGAAGTCATTACTGACATTCCGAATCTAGGGATTTCTTAAAGATGGACCATAAAAATGATGAATTCCGCATTTCGTTTTTCGTTTTCAACTTCCCCTTCAACTGCCAGATCTTATGAATTTGATTTGAATTGGGATCAATCGGATCAATTGGATTTCAAATGTTCAAATAAAATAAAGCTTGTCCCTTGAACAAGTAAATGAGTTATGTTATATATGTTATAACATATGTGTGTTTCATTTTTGATATTGTTTAATATTATTTGATATTGTTTAATATTAATTGTTATATGTATGTGTTCTTTTCCAGTTAGTAATTAAGTAAATTGAGAAAAAAATACTTATATTTATATACTTAATAAGAATGATAAGAATGTGAAAAATATTCTTTCATATTCTTATTCTATAGTATTAATAGTATTCTTATTATAATTATTATTATTAGTATAGTATTACTAACCACTGAATTTTTGATTTGATATCAAATCATACATAATGAAATTGTTTGATCTATGAAATGATTTATCAGAACAAAAAAAGAAATAATGTAATGGCCCGGCCAGTACTTAACCAGGCCGGGGGAATGAACCTTTCTTACAAAATTAAAGAAATGAAGTAAGGGATTCTGTCTATATCTATTCTATCGGGGATAAGATCTCTGTTTCGAATCATTATCTAAATTGAATTACTGATCAAATTCGTAGATATCGTATCCATTTTAATATAGAATTTCAAATTTGTTTTGAATATATTATTCAAATATATTATTTCTATTATTTTTATATTATTATCGTTACTTTATCCTATCTTATAATAAATTATTACTAATAAATAATGAAAAAAAGAAAACGAAGTTTTTTTTTTCAATCTTTTTACTTCACATCACATAAAAATAAAAAAAAATTCAATTTTGAATTGGGAGAGATGGCTGAGTGGACTAAAGCGGCAGATTGCTAATCCGTTGTACGAGTTATTTGTACCGAGGGTTCGAATCCCTCTCTCTCCGTTCCCTCTGATCACTTCAGACTTTCAAATTTGAAAAATGGGATCCTTTTTTTTTTTCATCATAGGTAAATGTTAAATGTATGGAATAAAAAAAAAAAAATAAAGAAAACTCAACATTTTTTATTCCTCACGTCCAGGATTACGGCCCGGATCGTTAGATAAGAATCCGAAGATGAAGAGAGAAACAAAAAATATCACTACTGTGTAAACGAAGAGTTTGAGAGTAAGCATTACACAATCTCCAAGATTATTTTTTGGGGAAAAAGGAAATAGATTGCCTATTTTTTATCACATACGTTATTTTGGCATAACACCCCCAAAATGAAGTCTTTTCTTGAATCTTGAAAAAAAAAGTAATTTTCAACAAATTTCTTTCCACTTTGTAATAAGGTAATAAGAAAAGAAAGGTTAAGAAAAGAAAGGTTCTGATTCCTTCATTACCAAAAATGTTTGGCCATATCCGTTATTGGGTATTGTGGGTTCTTCGAAAGTCCTTGTTTACTGGAATGTCAGAACGAGGAAATAAGTTGATCCAAATTTATCACCGCGGTCATTCAATTCAATATACAAGAATTTCTATTTTTGAATCGAGGGTTCATAATATAAAACTTATCTGATCTTATCAATTTTTATTTTAGAATTTATTTTTTCGAATAAATCATGAATTATGCAGAGTATTCAAAATTTTATCGAAAACTTACAGCAGCTTGCCAAACAAAAGCTAATAGAAAAAATAGTAGAGGTATGACAGGCATAAAATCTACGATTGGATTGAAAAAGGCATAAGCCTCCGGCAATTTAGCGAAGAAAAAACTACTCGAATAAAGGGTGGAATTAAGACAGATACAGATTAAACTAAAGATATTAAGCATAACAAACATTTCATTCTTGTAGATTAGAAAATTGGATTTTGGTTGAGTTCTTTTTATGAAGGAAAAATAAAAAGGCGGGTCAAAAAATCCTTCTTTTTCTTCGAACTCTCCCAAATCAAAAATCTTTCCTTTCATTCTCAAATGAGAATACAAGGAATTATAGTTTCGTACAATATCTTAATTGAATTTTATGTAATGATCAATAATTTGATCAATAATTTTTTGTGATTCTATATTTGCATGTGTTGAATCCTAGCAACAATGTATTTCATATGTATTTGGGCTGGGATTGACGAATGACCAATACCAATATTAGCCTTTATTAGTGTCGAATATAAATCTAAATGGGGCGTGGCCAAGCGGTAAGGCAACGGGTTTTGGTCCCGCTATTCGGAGGTTCGAATCCTTCCGTCCCAGATCGTCTCCATCAGAAACAAAAGATTCTTCTCTTTAACAATTTTCTGTTTAATCTTGCTTGGATATTGGATATATATAATGTGTGACCCAACCCCTTCTTTGTTCTGAATTCAATGTACGGGTAGAAATAAAAATATTTCTTTGAATTTTGAATTCAAAAAAGAATTGGAGGTGGATCATTCCCATTCAGAGTATGCTCATACTCATATTCATATTGAAGTTAGTTACTTAGGGAAACCTTGTGTTCGATACCCGTGAAATGGGAATTCGCACATGGTGCATTCTTAATTGAAATAGAAAAAAAAACTTTTTTTTTCTATTCCATTCCCCAAGGAAAGCCTAAAGAAAATAAATGGTGTATCCCAATTCCACACTTTATGTGGAGACTAAAGATTACGTAGTTTTTTGTATTAATTGCATTTCATCGTTCGTCTAAAAACTTCTAAGGAAAAAATAGGAAAAATAAATTGATCTGGATCCCATTTTCTTTTTTTGTATTTTAGCTTATTCAATTGAATAATTGGAAATCAATATAATGTAATGATTGGATGGATGAAAATTGATATATTCCATTTTTATGGAATTGGAGGAAAGATTCTTGAATCTGAAGTAAAACAAAATAGGTCTGTATGCTGTATAATAGATATTATGTATTACAATTGTATTGTTCTATTTCAGTAACAGCAGCCCCTTCCCTTGGTTAAGTCAAAAGGATCTGTGATCCTTTAAATATCCATGATTACTCCCAGTAACAATTGTTCGTTGTATATGATGGGTATGAAAAGATTAGATTCCTCTTATTCTTGATTCTGATTTTCTCTTTCAGATGAAAGAAAGAATAACGACTTTTATCTGACACTCTTCTATTCCATACTCACGAAAACAAAAAACGATTTGAATCTTCATTTTTGTGAACCCTTGGTACTTGAATAAGTGTGAAAAATCTATATTATAGAGAGACTTCCGACCTTTTCGAGTCATCGGAATAGCTTATATTTGGTTACTAACTGATTTTGTTCCGGAATTGCAAATCTATTCAATTATTCTATTAAGTAAAGGCCTTTACTTTTTCATTACTTTTTCATTATGTATTCAAAAAAAAAAGGGGGGATGATCCTTTTTATGATTCATCATCCCGAACAATCTGTTGAAGATGTAAATAAGACTTAAGTAAACGCGTTTATTCGTCTTTTTTAGAAATCTGTTTCATTTGAGCCAATGACTATTCATGATTCCATATTGAATCAATTCCATACCGGTTCGAAATTTAATCAGAGGAATGTTATGGTAAAACTTCGTTTGAAACGATGTGGTAGAAAGCAACGTGCGACTTGAAGGACATGATTCGTTGTGGATTCTTACATCCACCATTTTCTATAGGAATGAAGATGCTCTTGAATCGACATAGTTTGTTCTGTTCTTGCTAGGAACCTAATTTGTGTTGGGTTGGTAAATAGGAATAGTACATAATGGAGCTCGAACAAAAAGTATTGATTCATTTCTCGGGGGGAAGAATCTAGGGTTAGTAACAATTAATAAGTTAGACCAACTTTGTAAATATATCCTCAATATCGAAATCGAAGGGTTAAAATTCGAACAAGTTTGAAATAAAATAAAAAAGTAAAATTTGTCGAAATTGGTAAAACTTTTTCGATTAAAATGAAAAGTGTATTATAATAAATCTTTCGTATTATTCATAGAAAGAAATAACAAAAAACAAAAGGTATGTTGCTGCCATTTTGAAAAGGAATAAGGATCACCGAAGTAATGTCTAAACCTAATGATTTTACAAAGTAAAGAGAAAGGATTCCGGAACAAGGAAACACTATTTTCAATTGTCTCAATAATTTTATTTAATTTTATTATAATGAAGAAGAAAAATAGATTCGAGACGAGACAAACAAAAGAGGTTAGAGACGACTCAAGAAATGTCTAAAGAGTTACCTTCGCACTTTTAAAGAATTGCCCAACTTGAGTTATGAGTACGAATGATATTTCTTTTTTTCTGTATCTGTAAGTAAGAACAAAAAACGACTCAAATTATAGTCGACTTCATGATTTTATGGATCTATTTGCCATTATATACAGAATATACAGAAATATTAGAATCATTTTTTCTCGAGCCGTATGAGGAGAAAGCCTCTTATACGTTTCTAGGGGGGGGGTATTATTTATCTACATCTATCCCAATGAGCGATCTATCGAATCGTTGCAATTGATGTTCGATCCCGAAGAGAAGGAAGAGATCTTCAAAAAGTGGGTTTTTACGATCCGATACAGAATCAAACTTATTTAAATGTTCCTGCCATTCGTTATTTCCTTGAAAAAGGTGCTCAACCTACAGGAACTGTTCATGATATTTTAAGGAAGGCAGAATTATTTAAAGTTAAAGAAAGACCTTCATAAAGAAAAATAAAAACAAAATTTCTTTTAATAAATAAAAAAGAAAAGGTAACTAGTATCTATTTTGGGCAATTAGTTACTCAAAATTTGCTCTTTTCTTGTTGTATTCATACTTTTTCTTTACCTTTTCCTTATTTTTTTTTTTTCATCTAAATTTCTTATTTATGTTGTGCCAATCCAACACGAATTCTTATTTGATTTACTTAATACTTAAATACAATACTTAATTAATTATTAATTAAATTGAATTTGTTTTCCATTCATATTGACAATGTTGTATCGAACAAATATAATTCGATCGTAGATAAGCGGATCTGTTTATTCCGACCCCTAATTTGGTTTTCCTTTACTTCAGTCAAATGATGGGTTTGCCGAATTTACTGTTATACATATGCAAGATGTATTTTCTTAACGAAAATCAAAAATTTTGAGAAAATGGGCGGTCTGTAAATTTGGATATTTCTATTTGGAATCCATTGTTTTTTATTTTGTAATCCGATCCATTCATTTTGCTATTTTGGTGTTTAGAATTGATCATAAAATCTTTCCTCTATTTCTTGTTAGTTCAATGTTTTGACGTAGTTGTACAGTGCAATTCAATTTTTTTTTTTTTATTTCGATCGTATCTACAAATCATATTTCTCTGGGTTGCTAACTCAACGGTAGAGTACTCGGCTTTTAAGTGCGACTATGATCTTTTACACATTTGGATGAAGCAACGAATTCGTCCAGACTATTGGTAGAGTCTATAAAACCGCGACTGATCCTGAAAGGTAATGGATGGAAAAAACAGCATGTCGTAATAATAAGAAGAAAATGGAATTTCTTAATTTCTTATTAGATTCCTATTTTTTTTAGTAGAATTTTGAGTCAATCCTTACCAGATCATTCCAAAATTTGGTTTTTATTTTAGGAGGAAGACAAAAAAAATTCACATTTACAGTTGGGTTTAGTGAATAAATGGATAGAGCCCTACGGCTCCAATTCTGGTAAAAAAAAGCAACGAGCTTCTATTCTTTATTTGAATAATTACCCGATCTAATTAGACGTTAAAAAAAATTAGTGCCTGATGCGGGAAAAGGTTCTCCTGTGAGTGGTCCTTTGATTATTATTTTTTTTTTTCTTTTTAATCCTAACTATTCTCTATTATAGATTGGAAACGAATGTGTAGAAGAAACAGTATACTGACAAAAAGAATTTGTTCCAAAGTCAAAAGAGCGATCGGGTTGCAAAAATAAAAGATTTTTGAACCTCTAATAATTCTAACGAGGATAAACCCATTAGATAGAAGGGGAGAGGAAAAAGATCTGTTGATTGGACTTTCTGTTTCCGGGGTATATATATTTTTTTGTACATAATACATACCTTGTTCTGACCATATTGCACTATGTATAATTTGATAACCCAAGAAATGCCTACTGTTTTTGTTTCAAGTAGAAAAAATGTAAGCCAATGGAAGAATTACAGGGATATTTAGAAAAGGATAGATCTCGGCAACAACACTTCCTATATCCGTTACTCTTTCAGGAATATATTTATGCACTTGCTCATAATCATGGGTTAAATGGTTCGGTTTTTTACGAACCTCTGGAAGTTTTTGGTTATGACAATAAATCTAGTTTAGTACTTGTAAAACGTTTAATTACTCGAATCTATCAACAGAATTTTTGGATTTCTTTGGTTAATGATTCTAATCAAAATCGATTCGTTGGATACAACCACAATCATTTTTTTTTTTCTCATTTTCATTCTCAAATGATATCAGAAAGTTTTGCAATTATTGTAGAAATTCCATTCTCGTTGCGATTAGTATCTTATTTCGAAGAAAAAGAAATACCAAAATATCATAATTTACGATCAATTCATTCCATTTTTCCCTTTTTAGAGGACAAATTATCACATTTAAATTATGTCTCAGATATACTAATACCTCATCCCATACATATGGAAATCTTGGTTCAAATTCTTCAATGCTGGATTCAAGATGTTCCTTTTTTACATTTATTGCGGTTCTTTCTTCACGAATATCATAATTTGAATAGTCTTCTAATTACTCAGAAGAAATCTATTTACGTTTTTTCAAAAGAAAATAAAAGATTATTTCGGTTCCTATACAATTCTTATGTATTTGAATGGGAATTTTTATTAGTTTTTATTCGTAAACAATCTTCTTATTTACGATTAAC